AATGAAGTGCCTGAAAAAAAGGGTTATTTTGATAGAATAAATCATGTAAAATTTACCTTCATTGTTATATTTAATAGAATTAAACTATTTCTTAAAGTATCAAAAACTCTTGTACATCATATACTAAAATATAAAAAGATAAGCTAACCAAGCTATTGGGTTCATACCCCAATTATAAAGGTTCTAATCCTTTTCTTTTTAATAACTAATTTCTATAAATTAATTTTTTTTAATACATTAATATTAGGAACAATAATTTCTATCTCTTCATCTTCGTGAATAGGAACTTGAATGGGACTAGAAATTAATTTATTATCTTTTATTCCATTAATTAGAATAAAAAATAACCCTCTTTCTTCAGAATCTTCAATTAAATATTTTTTAGTTCAAGCTCTAGCTTCATCAATTTTCTTATTCTCAATTTTAATTTCAATGATATTTAATTATTTTATAAATGATATAATTTTTATCAATAATTTTTTAATTATATTAATAAATTCAACATTATTATTAAAAATGGGAGCAGCCCCATTCCATTTTTGATTTCCTGAAATTATTGAAGGACTAAGTTGAATAAATAGAATAATATTAATAACATGACAAAAAATCGCCCCAATAGTGTTATTATCTTATTCAATAAAATCAATTAATATAATTATTTTCATTATTATTATATCAACAATAATCGGAAGAATTGGAGGATTAAATCAAATTAATTTACAAAAAATTTTAACCTACTCTTCAATTAATCACATCGGATGAATAATTAGATCTTTTTTATACAATGAAATAATTTGAATAATCTATTTCGTTATATATTCAATTGTTTTAATTCCACTAATCTTAATATTCAACAATTTAAATATTTTTTATTTAAAACAAATATTTTTAATTATAAAAAATAAAATTATTATTAAATTTCTAATTTTATTCAATATCCTTTCATTAGGAGGACTACCCCCATTTACAGGATTTTTTCCAAAATGAATTATTATTCAATTTCTTAGAAATAATTTTATACCAATTCTCTTATTTATAATCTTTATAACTTTAATTACACTATTTTTTTACCTACGAATTTCATATTCAAGCATAATCTTATCTCATAATGAAATAAATTTTAATATTATAATTAATAAAATTGATACTAATAATTCAGAAATAATAATATCATTCATTTCTATTAATGGATTAATTCTTTGTACATTAATTTTCAGCTTTATTTAAGGATTTAAGTTAACCAAACTCGTAGCCTTCAAAGCTGAAAATAAAGATCAAGCTTTAAGCCTTATAAAATTATTAGGTTTTAAGAATTATTCTTTATTTAAATTTGCAATTTAATATTTTAATGCATAAATTATAAAACCTGGTAAAAGAAAATTAAATTTCCTAAATAAATTTACAGTTTATTACCTATCCTCAGCCATTTTACCGCAAAAATGATTATTTTCAACAAACCATAAGGATATTGGAACTTTATACTTTATCTTTGGAACTTGAGCGGGAATAATAGGAACCTCTTTAAGTATATTAATTCGAGCAGAACTGGGAAACCCAGGATCTTTAATTGGTGACGATCAAATTTATAATGTAATTGTTACTGCTCATGCTTTTGTAATAATTTTCTTTATAGTAATACCAATTATAATTGGAGGATTTGGAAATTGATTAGTCCCCCTTATACTGGGAGCTCCAGATATAGCCTTTCCACGAATAAATAATATAAGTTTTTGACTTTTACCTCCTTCTTTAACTCTTTTAATGATAAGTAGACTAGTGGAAAGAGGTGCTGGTACAGGATGAACAGTATACCCCCCACTTTCTTCTGGGATTGCTCATAGAGGAGCCTCTGTTGATTTAGCAATTTTTAGTTTACATTTAGCGGGAATTTCTTCAATTTTAGGGGCTGTAAATTTTATTTCTACAATTATTAATATACGATCAAAGGGAATAACCTTTGACCGAATACCCTTATTTGTTTGATCTGTAGGAATTACTGCCCTATTATTACTCCTTTCTTTACCAGTATTAGCTGGGGCAATTACAATACTATTAACAGATCGAAATCTGAATACTTCATTTTTTGACCCGGCAGGAGGGGGAGATCCTATTCTTTACCAACATTTATTTTGATTTTTTGGACATCCAGAAGTTTATATTTTAATCTTACCTGGTTTTGGAATAATTTCTCATATTATTAGCCAAGAAAGAGGAAAAAAGGAAACTTTTGGTTCTCTAGGAATAATTTATGCTATATTAGCAATTGGATTACTGGGATTTGTTGTTTGAGCCCATCATATATTTACTGTTGGAATAGATGTAGATACTCGGGCTTATTTTACCTCTGCAACTATAATTATTGCTGTTCCTACCGGAATTAAAATTTTTTCTTGATTAGCAACTTTACATGGATCACAAATTAATTATAGTCCCTCTCTACTATGAGCTTTAGGATTTGTATTTTTATTTACTGTAGGGGGATTAACAGGAGTAATTTTAGCAAACTCCTCAATTGATATTATTTTACATGATACCTACTATGTTGTAGCTCATTTTCATTATGTTTTATCTATAGGAGCTGTATTTGCAATTTTAGGAGGATTCATTCAATGATACCCATTATTTACTGGATTAACATTAAATTTTAAATTATTAAAAATTCATTTTATAATTATATTTTTTGGAGTTAATTTAACTTTCTTTCCTCAACATTTCCTTGGATTAAGAGGTATACCACGTCGATATTCAGATTATCCTGATGCCTATACTTCATGAAATGTAATTTCATCAATTGGATCAACAATTTCATTTATTGGAGTCCTATTTTTTATTTATATTATTTGAGAATCAATAATTACCCAACGAATTGCATTATTTACAAATAATATACCAACATCAATTGAATGATACCAAAATATACCTCCTGCTGAACATAGTTATTCAGAATTACCTATACTTTCTAACTTCTGATATGGCAGAATAGTGCGATGAATTTAAGCTTCATATATAAAGTAATTACTTTTATTAGAATAAATGGCAACATGATCTAATTTAAATCTTCAAGATAGAGCATCTCCCCTTATAGAACAATTAATATTTTTTCATGATCATACTTTAATAATTTTAACTATAATTACAATTTTAGTTGGATACTTAATATCATCTTTATTTTTTAATAAATTTATTAATCGATTCCTTCTTGAAGGTCAAACAATTGAAGTAATTTGAACAATTTTACCAGCAATCACATTAATTTTTATTGCCCTCCCCTCTTTACGACTTCTTTATTTACTTGATGAAGTAAGAAATCCATCAATTACTTTAAAATCAATTGGTCATCAATGATACTGAAGTTACGAATATTCAGATTTTAAAAAACTAGAATTTGATTCCTATATAATTCCCTCTAATGACCTTTCTATAAATGAATTTCGTTTATTAGATGTTGATAATCGAGTAGTTCTACCCTTTAATTCACAAATTCGAATTTTAATCTCTGCTTTAGATGTTCTTCATTCTTGAACAATCCCATCCTTAGGAGTAAAAATTGATGCAACCCCAGGACGATTAAATCAATCAAATTTTTTTATTAATCGATCAGGCCTATTTTATGGACAATGTTCAGAAATTTGTGGAGCTAATCATAGTTTTATACCTATTGTAATTGAAAGAGTTCCAACAAAAACTTTCATTAATTGAATTACTAAAATAAGAGAAATCTCATTAGATGGCTGAAAGTAAGTTTTGGTCTCTTAAACCAAATTATAGTAAATTAACAATTACTTCTAATGAAAAGAATTAGTTAAACTATAACATTAGAATGTCAAACTAAAATTATTAATTATTAATATTCTTTGATTCCTCAAATAGCCCCTATAAGATGATTAACCCTATACATTTTATTTCTACTATTATTTTTTTTATTTAATTTTATAAATTATTACTTATTTTTAGTCAAAAATAAAAATAATGAAATAAAAAATATTAATAAACATCAATTTAATTGAAAATGATAACAAATTTATTTTCATCTTTTGACCCCTCTACTAATATCTTGAATCTTTCATTAAATTGATTAAGATTAACATTAGGATTATTATTATTACCTATATCCTTCTGATTTATTCCATCTCGAATTCATATAATTTGAATTAATATTATCATAATTCTTCATAAAGAATTCAAAACTCTTCTAGGCCCTTTTAATTTAAAGGGAAGAACATTAATCTTTATTTCTTTATTTTCATTAATTTTATTTAATAATTTTATAGGATTATTTCCTTATATCTTTACATCAACAAGTCATTTATCAATAACATTGAGATTAGCATTACCCTTATGATTAAGATTTATAATTTTTGGTTGAATAAATAATACTCAACATATATTTTCACATTTAGTCCCACAAGGAACACCCCCAATTCTTATACCTTTTATAGTATGTATTGAAACAATTAGAAATTTAATTCGACCTGGAACTTTAGCTGTTCGTTTAGCGGCCAATATAATTGCCGGGCATTTACTTCTAACACTATTAGGAAATACTGGACCAATAATAAGTACATCATTAATTATATTATTAATTTTAATTCAAATTCTACTTTTAATACTTGAATTTGCAGTTTCAATTATTCAATCCTATGTATTTGCAATTTTAAGAACTTTATATTCTAGAGAAGTAATTTAATGTCAACACATTCAAATCACCCATTTCATTTAGTTGATTATAGACCATGACCTTTAACTGGGGCCTTAGGAACAATAATTCTAGTTTCAGGATTAGTAAAATGATTTCATCAATTCAATATAAATCTATTTATAATAGGAATTATTATTGTTATATTAACTATAATTCAATGATGACGAGATATCACCCGAGAAGGAACATTTCAGGGATTACACACATATATTGTAACAATAGGACTCCGATGAGGAATAATCTTATTTATTACATCTGAAGTATTTTTTTTTATTTCATTTTTTTGAGGATTTTTTCATAGAAGTCTAGCCCCTACAATTGAACTTGGAATCACTTGACCTCCAGCAGGAATTCAACCATTTAATCCACTTCAAATTCCCTTATTAAATACTTTAATTCTTTTAACATCAGGAGTAACAGTTACATGAGCCCATCACAGACTTATAGAAAATAATTATTATCAAAGACTTCAAAGTTTATTAATTACTGTTTTATTGGGAATTTATTTTTCAATCCTCCAAGCTTTTGAATATCTTGAATCCCCCTTTACTATTGCTGACTCAGTATACGGATCTTCGTTTTTTATAGCAACTGGATTCCACGGATTACATGTTATTATTGGAACAACATTTCTTTTAATTTGCTTAATCCGACTTTATTACAATCATTTTTCACATATTCATCATTTTGGCTTTGAAGCTGCCGCTTGATACTGACATTTTGTAGATGTAGTTTGATTATTTCTTTATATTTCAATTTATTGATGAGGTAGATAATTTATATAGTATAAAAAGTATATTTGACTTCCAATCAAATGGTCTAATTATTTTTAGTATAAATAATTATAATCATTTTCACCTTTAGAATAATCACAATTTTATTAACCATTCTAATAATGAGAATAGCTAGTATATTATCAAAAAAAACTTTTATAGACCGGGAAAAAAATTCCCCATTTGAATGTGGATTTGACCCAAAAAATTCATCCCGATTACCATTTAGAATTCATTTCTTCCTGATTGCTGTAATTTTCTTAATTTTTGATGTTGAAATTACCCTCCTTATACCTATAATTATAATTATGAAATCATCAAATATAACTTCCTGATTAATAATTAATTTTTTTTTTCTATTAATTCTAATTATTGGCCTTTATCATGAATGAAATCAAGGGGCATTAAACTGAGCCCATTAGGATAATAGTTAATTATAACATTTATTTTGCATATAAAAAGTATTGAATTTTATTCAATTTATCTTAAATAAGAAGTAAAATTTTACATTTAGTTTCGACCTAAAAATTTGATGATAATCATCCTTATTTATTAATTGAAGCCAAAATAGAGGCTTATCACTGTTAATGATATCAATGAATTATATTCCAATTAAAGAAATATGATGATCAAGATAAAGCTGCTAACTTTTTTCTTTAGCGGTTTAATTCCGTTTATATTTCTATTTATATAGTTTAAAAAAAACTTTACATTTTCAATGTAAAAATAAAAATTTATTTTTTATAAATACCTAAAAATTCAAAAATTTCCCTAATATCTTCAATATTATGCTCTAATTATAAGCTATTTAAGTAAACTAATAAAAATACAAATAAAATAATTAATCATAAAACAATTAATATAAAATAAATTTTTATATTATTATTTTGTAAAAATTGAATAAACTTAGATCTTTCCTTTATTACCTGAAATATTCCCTGCCCCCCTAAATATTCATTTCAACCTTGATCAAAATTTTTATATAAATTAAATCTTAATATTAAAGGAATATAATTTATAGAAAATGTAGAAATATTTGGTAAAAATCACATAAAACCTCTAAAAAAACTTAAACTATAATTTTTTAAAGAAAAAGATTCTCAATTAAAAGAAAATTTTGATACTTCATATCCCAATCAAGCACCTAAAAATATAACAATTAAAACTAAAGTCTTCAATCTTATTGGTAAACAAATCATTATAGGTGTAGGAAAAATTAATCATCTTAATCTTCCCCCTATAAAAATTACAAGAAAAACTATAGGTATTATTCCCTTTAATATAACTCAACCCTCATCATTTAAAGAATAAAATGAATAAAAATTAAACTCTCCAGTAATAGAATAATAACATAAACGAAAAGAATATCTAACAGTTAATCCAGTAGAAACAAAAAACAATAAAAAAATTAAAATATTTATATTACTTATAGAAACAAATTCTAAAATTAAATCCTTTGAGTAAAATCCTGCTAAAAATGGCATCCCACATAAAGCTAAATTAGAAATATTTATACAGATACAAGTTAAAGGCATAAAAACTATTAAATTTCCTATAAAACGAATATCTTGTATATCCTTTAAATTATGAATAATAGATCCTGCACATATAAATAATAATGCCTTAAATAAAGCATGAGTTAGTAAATGAAAAAAGGCCAATTTATATATTCCTAAAGATAAAATTCTTATTATTAATCCTAATTGTCTTAAAGTAGATAATGCAATAATTTTTTTTAAATCAAATTCAAAATTTGCCCCTAATCCAGCTATAAATATTGTTAAAACAGAAATCAATAATAAAAATATTCTTAACGAATTATTCAAAATTAAATTAAACCGAATTAATAAATAAACCCCAGCTGTAACTAAAGTAGAAGAATGAACTAAAGCAGAAACGGGGGTAGGAGCAGCTATAGCTGCTGGTAACCACGAAGAAAATGGAATTTGAGCTCTCTTAGTTATACCGGCAACTAATACTAAACCACCAATTAATTGTATATAAAAATCATTTTTCATAAAATCTAAATAAAAAATATAATTTCAACTCCCATAATTAAATATTCATGTAATAGCAATTAATAATATAACATCACCTACCCGGTTTATTAAAGCAGTAATTATTCCAGCATTATAAGATTTTACATTCTGATAATAAATAACTAAACAATAAGAAACCAATCCTAATCCATCCCATCCTAATAAAATTCTAATTAAATTAGGACTAATAATTAATAACATTATAGAAAAAACAAATATTAAAACTAATAAAATAAATCGATTCAAATTTAAATCCCCCTCTATATATTGATCTCTATAAAAAATTACTATCGAAGAAATAAATAAAACAAAACTCATAAATATTAAAGACATTCAATCAAATAAAACTCTTATAACAATAGAATTAGAATTGATAGTTAATAATTCCCATTCAATAAATAAACTATAATCAACTATCAAAAAACTTAAACTAAAAAAAAAAAAAATTAATCTTAATACTAATAAAATAAAATATCTAATTATACAAATTGAAATAAAATAAATTATTTAAGATAATAAACTTATTTCTTTGATTCCACAAATCAATATTTTTAATAAACTACTTAAATAAATTCATAAAAAAAAATAATCTCTTTTAATAATTAATAAATTTAAAGGTAATCAATGTAATATTAATAATAAATACTCACGAATAAACCCGGAAGAACAAGAAAATTTCCCTGAATAGATTTTTCCATGTTGACTATATGAATAAAGATACAAAGAATATACAGCTCTAAAAAAAGACAATAATATCAAAACAATTATTAAAAATCAAGATCAAGAAACTAATCTATTTAATAAACTAATTTCACCAAATAAATTTAAAGAGGGGGGTGCTGCTATATTAGAAGAACTCAATAAAAATCATCATAAAGTCATTCTAGGTATTAAATTAATTATACCCTTATTCATAAATATTCTTCGTCTATGAACTCGCTCATAAGAAATATTAGCTAAACAAAATAAACCAGAAGAACATAACCCATGAGCAATTATTATTATATAAGCTCCACATAAACCTCAATAATTTAAAGTTATAATACCCCCTAAAACTATACCTATGTGAGACACTGAAGAATAAGCAATTAATAATTTTATATCAGTTTGACGTAAACAAATTAATCTAACTAATACACCCCCTAATAATCTTAATCTAATAATTATAAAAGAACATAATTTTCCCACTAAAATAAATATTCTTATTACTCGTAATAAACCATATCCTCCTAATTTTAATAACACCCCTGCCAAAATTATTGAACCAGAAATAGGGGCTTCAACATGAGCCTTAGGGAGTCATAAATGAACCATATATATAGGCATCTTAATTAAAAATGCAAAAATCATACAAATATATATATAAATATTATTTAAATCATTTATATTTAAAAAAAAAAATCTTAATGTTATAAAATTATTATAATAATAAAAAATACCTAATATTATTGGCAAAGAAGCAAATAGAGTATAAAATAATAAATAAATTCCAGCTTGTAAACGTTCTGGTTGATACCCTCAACCTATAATTAAAATTAAAGTAGGAATTAATCTTCTTTCAAAAAATAAATAAAATATAAATAAATTTATAGATCTAAAAGTACAATATAATATTAATATCAATATTAATAATATAAATAAAAATAAATTTCTATAAAATTTTCTAAAATAAATTGATTCTCTAGCTATAATTATTAAAGAACAAATCCAAAAACTTAATAAAATTATACCAAAAGACAATAAATCTGAACCAAATATATAACTTATATTTATTCAAAATAAATTAAATCTACCAATAAACATAAAAATAAATCTTATAATAAAAAATATTAATTGAATAAATCAAAAATTTACACTTACAAAACATAAAGGAATCATAAATAAAATTATTATTATTAACTTTAACATAATATATTTAATGAATAAAAAAAATCATTACCGTGAGTTCGAATTAATGAAACTAAAATTGATAAACCTAAAACTCTTTCACAAACACAAAAAACCAAAAATATTATTCTAAAATAAAATTCATAATCATAAATTGATAAATATATAAACAAAAGAATATATAAAGAAATAATTAAATATTCTATACTTAATAATATTAACAATAAATGCTTACGTTTTAAAGAAAACGTAATTAACCCAACAAAAAATATTAAAATAAAAAAAAATATATTTAATATATAAATAAGTTTTAATAATTTAAAAAAAAAATATTGGTCTTGTAAATCAACTATAAGAATTATTCTTTTAAAACTTCAGAGAAAAAACTAAATTCTATCTTTAATCTCCAAAATTAATATTTTAAATAAACTATTCTCTGTATTTATTTTATACTAATTATATTTAATTTTACTATAAGAATAATCTTTATTTTTCTTAATCACCCCCTTTCTATAGGAATAATCCTTTTAATTCAAACAGTTATTATTTGCTTAATAACAGGATTTTTTTCCTTATCATTCTGATTCTCTTATATTATATTCTTAATTATATTAGGGGGAATATTAGTTCTTTTTATTTATATAACTAGATTAGCATCTAATGAAATATTTCATTTTTCAAAAAAAATTATTACATCAATCATTATAATTATATTATTATTTATTATTATTTATATAATAAATGATTATATAATAATCATCCCAACATTCAAAAATTCTAATATAATAGAATTACTAAATAATAACTTATTAATAAAAAATGAAAATATAATTTCTCTTAGAAAAATTTACAATACCCCTAATAATCTCATTACAATTATCCTAATTAACTATCTATTATTAACTTTAATTGCTGTAGTTAAAATTATTAATGTTAAATTTGGACCATTACGACAAAAATTCTAATGAATAAACCTTTCCGAACTAATCACCCACTAACTAAAATTATTAATAGAGCTTTAATTGATCTCCCTAGACCCTCTAATATTTCACTTTGATGAAATTATGGTTCTCTTCTAGGATTATGTTTAACAATTCAAATTATTACAGGAATCTTTCTTGCTATACACTATTGCCCTAATATTGAATTAGCATTTTTTAGAGTAAATCATATTTGTCGGGATGTTAATTACGGATGATTAATGCGAACTTTACATGCTAATGGAGCCTCATTTTTTTTTATTTGTATTTATATACATATCGGACGAGGAATATATTATGGATCATTTAAACTTATTCAAACATGATTAACAGGAGTAATTATCTTATTTATAGTAATAGCAACAGCTTTCTTGGGGTACGTTTTACCCTGAGGACAAATATCATTTTGAGGGGCAACAGTAATTACTAATTTACTTTCTGCAATTCCTTACCTAGGAACTATATTAGTACAATGAATATGAGGAGGATTTGCTGTTGACAATGCAACCCTGACTCGATTTTTTACTCTACATTTTATACTACCATTTATTATTTTAGCAATAGTAATAATTCATCTTCTATTTCTTCATCAAACAGGATCAAATAACCCATTAGGGATTAATAGAAATATAGATAAAATTCCATTTCATCCTTACTTTACTTTTAAGGACTTAATAGGATTCATAATTATAACAATATTTCTTGTTACTATTACCCTAATTTATCCATATATAATAGGAGATCCTGATAATTTTATCCCAGCAAATCCTTTAGTTACACCAATCCATATTCAACCTGAATGATACTTTCTATTTGCATATGCAATTCTTCGCTCAATTCCAAATAAATTAGGGGGAGTTTTAGCTTTAATTCTATCAATTTTAATTTTAATAATTCTTCCATTTTCTAATAAAAGAAATTTTCAAACAATTAAATTTTATCCAATTAATAAATTTTTATTTTGAACATTTTTAACAATTTCTATTTTATTAACTTGAATTGGTATACGACCAGTAGAAGAACCATATATTTTTACTGGGCAAATTCTCACTATCTTATACTTCTTATATTTTATAATTAATCCAATAATTCAAAAAATATGAGATAAATTAATTATATAGTTAATGAACTTGTAAAAGTATATGTTTTGAAAACATAAAAAAGGGTTATAATCCCTATTAACTTTACTAAAAAAAATTCACTAAATCAATAAAGAAAAATAAAATATCCCTAACCCAATATATAAAAATAAATAATTTAAAGATAAAGGTAAAAAACTTTTCCAAGCCAAATATATTAACTTATCATAACGATACCGGGGCAAAGTACCACGAACTCAAATAAATAAAAAAGAAATAAAAACTAACTTTAAAAAAAAAAATATAGAAAATAAATTTCCCCCTAAAAATATTAAAGAAAACAACATTCTTATAAATAAAATTCTTGAATACTCAGATATAAAAATTAAAGCAAATCCCCCTCTTCTATATTCAATATTAAACCCTGAAACTAATTCAGATTCACCCTCAGCAAAATCAAAGGGAGTACGATTTGTTTCAGCTAAACTAGAAACAAATCAAACTAAACCTAAAGGAATAGCCAAAAAAATTATTCAAATAAACTTTTGAAATTTTATAAAATCCATCAATCTAAAACTACCTAATAAAATCATAAATGATATTAAAATCAAAGCTAATCTTACCTCATAAGAAATAGTTTGAGCAACAGCACGTATACCCCCTAATATTGAATAACAAGAATTGGAAGATCATCCAGCTAATATAACTGTATAAACACCTAAACTTATACAACATAAAAAAAATAATATTCTTAAATTAAATGACAAAAACCCAAATAAATAAGGCAATGAACACCATAATAATAAAGACAAAAATAAATTTATAATAGGAGAAAAATAAAATAATATATAATTAGATACTAATGGAAAAGTTTGTTCCTTAGTAAATAACTTAATTGCATCATTAAAAGGTTGTAAAATACCAATAAAACCTACTTTATTAGGCCCCTTTCGAATTTGAATATATCCTAATACTTTACGCTCCAATAAAGTTAAAAAAGCAACCCCAACTAATACACAAATTACTAATAAAATAAAACAAAAAAAAGAAAAAATTAAATCCTTAAAATACAAGTATTACTTGTAATATCTTACATAAATGAATTCTAAATTCACCACACTATTCTGCCAAAGTAATAATATTATTCAAATTATAACTATTAATATAATTAATACTTGGTCCTTTCGTACTAAAATATTATATTTTTATAAAGATAGAAACCAACCTGGCTTACACCGGTTTGAACTCAGATCATGTAAAAATTTAATGGTCGAACAGACCAAAATCTTAAACTTCTGCACCTAAGATAATTTTTAATCCAACATCGAGGTCGCAAACTTTTTTATCGATATGAACTCTCTAAAAAAATTACGCTGTTATCCCTAAGGTAACTTAATCTTATAATCAATAAAAATGGATCAATAAATCATTTATTTATGTTAATAAATTAAAAAGAATTAATTTAATCTTCCTATTACCCCAATAAAATAATTAATTGAATAAAATAAAAATTAATCTTAATTTATTTTATTTAACTAATTATAAAGATCTATAGGGTCTTCTCGTCTTTTAAAAAAATTTAAGCTTTTTAACTTAAAAATTAAATTCTAATTTAATTTAAATAGAGACAGAGTTTACCTCGTCCAACCCTTCATACAAGCTTTTAATTAAAAAACTAATGATTATGCTACCTTCGCACAGTCAAAATACTGCGGCCATTTAAATTATTCAGTGGGCAGGTCAGACCTTATATTAATCTCAAAAGGACATGTTTTTGTTAAACAGGCGAGTAAAATTTTTGCCGAATTCCTTTAAATAATCTTTTAAAAAAAAATATTTAAATATAAAATTTATACTAATTTTATCATTATAACTAAATCTATAAAATTAAAAATTAATTATTTATAAAAAACTTAAAATATTATAAAATTATATTTTTAATTAAATTTATTATAACATACTATAATTGATAGATAATTCTAAACTTACATTTTTTAATATAAACTTCAAATTTTTAAATTTTTAATTAAAAGCTAATCCCCTTAATTATTTACATTTAAATTTAATAAATTAATAAATCAAAATATTAAAATATAAATGTATAAATTAAATTTATTTCTAAATAAACCAGATATATTTAAGAACGAATAACATTTCATTACTAATAAATTATTTTAAATATTTTTTTTACAATAAAAAAAATAATATATTAACTCTCTTAAATTCGGGAAAATTAAATTATATAACCTTTATTTAATAAACCCTGATACACAAGGTACTAAAAATTAATTATACTTTTATAAAATTAAATAATATTTAAAAACTCTCTCACAATACTAATACACTATAATTAAACTAATTTTTTCAATAAAATATACTAAAAATTTATAAAAATAAAATTATTTTTATTAATAAATTTAAACAAAAAAAATAAATAATTTTATAATTATCAAACTAAATCGATTTGCACGACAACTTCTTAATGTAAATAAAATGCTTTACTAAACAAGCTCTAATTTGCCTTTCTAGATACACTTTCCAGTACATCTACTATGTTACGACTTATCTTATTTTATAATAAGAGCGACGGGCGATATGTACATATTTTAGAGCTTAAATCATTAAATTAAAATTAATTTAATTACTTTCAAATCCACCTTCATATTAAAATTTCATCTAATAATCCATATAAATAAATTTATTGTAACCCATTTCTTCTTAACTATAAACTGCATCTTGATCTGATTTATTTATTTATTTAAAATCTTAAAAATTTATATTCTTATAAAATTATCTAATAACGATGATATACAAATTAATTAAATTAAGTAAAGTAAATCGTGGATTATCAATTATAGAACAGGTTCCTCTGAATAGACTAAAATACCGCCAAAATTTTTAAATTTCAAGAACTTAACTAATACTACTTTAGCATATAATTTTACATTTAAAATAATAGGGTATCTAATCCTAGTTTATTAAAAAATTTCATAATAACAAAATCTTTTATAAAAATATAATTATTTTTAAAATTTCACCTAATAAAAATAATATTTATTTTAAAAAATCTCAATTTAATTAACACTAATAAAATTAACTCATATTATTTGTATAACCGCAACTGCTGGCACAAATTTAGTCAATATTAAAATTTATTTATAATTCTTAATCCCTTAAATTATTAAAATTTCATACTGCGAATAAACTATCCTAAATATATTTTTAAAATATAATTATCTCTCTCACAAATATTTACATGTAAAAAAAAAATTAAATTAATTTATAAGCCAAAATTAAACTTTATTTAAATAAAATTAAACATACTTAATAAAATTTATTAACAAATTAATTTAATTAATATATTAAAAAAAAATTAAAACATAATTTAATATAAAATTTAAATAAAAATAAAATAAAATAATAATTAATTCCATAACATATAAAAAAATAATTCCTAAAAAAATTAATTTAATTAATATAACTAAATTTATACAAATTAATAAAAAGAAATTTTCCTCCAATAATTAAATGAAAATTTTAAAATTACCCCTAATTTTAAAAAATCATTTACCCCACCCCTAAAATTAAAGTTTACCCCTAAACTTTAACTTTATTTATAAAAAAATAAATTAATATTCTAATTATTTATTCAAATTAATTTAATTAATATATATAAAAAAAATAAAATAAACTTTAAATTTAATTTAAAACTGATTAATAAAAAAATTATTAATATTTAATTAATATATAAAATAAAATATATTATTTATATAATTTATTAATTTAATAAAAAATTATCAAACTTAATTATATATATAAAAATAAATAATTAATAAATTAATAAATAATTAATATTTTTATTAATTTATTAATATATTAATTAAATTAATTTTTTTTTTTTTTTTTTTTATTATTTTATTATATATATATATTAAATAAATATATATATATATTAAATAATTTAATTGTGTATATAAATATTTATATATATATAAATATTATTAAAAAATTTATTATTATAATTTAAATTTAAATAATTATATTTTATATAAATATTTATATTAAATAAATCTAAATAATTATATTTAAGAAATTTATTACTGTTAAAATAAATCGCTTTAATTATATATAATAAATTTATTATATATAATAATATAATTATATATTTATATATTAAATATTTATAATATATATAAATCATTGCTTTTTTATAAAAATATTTGTTAATTACAGACTGGGAAAATATTTAATTAATTCTCTCTATTTTTTTTCTTTATTCTAAAGTTTATATATAATGACGACATATATTTAGATTACTTTATATATATATAAATAATCTTTATATAGATTTTAATATAATTAATAATTCAGTAAGTTAATTGTAAGACGATATATTTATATATATATTAAATATTTATATTAATAAGATATTTATTAATTATATTAATGTAAACATTTATCGAAAAAAATAACTCCCATTTTCGGAAAGTTTGGGCCCATTTTCGGAAAGTTTGGGCCCATTTTCGGAAAGTTTGGGCCCATTTTTAAAAAATTAAAATTCAATTTTTAAATTTAAATTTTTTAAAATTATCATAAAACCGAATTTTTAATTTTTATAAAATTATTAAAATATAAATTTACTTATTATTTTTCAACAAATAATTTAATTAACCTTAATTTTCCCCTTTAAAAAATTTTTAATAAAATAATTAAAAATTAAAATAAAAATAATTTACATTAAAAAACTATAAGTAATTTTAAATTTTAAATTATTGAAAAATAACAAATTTAAAACTTTATATTTTTTTTTTTAAATAATTAAATTTTAATAAGAAAAAATTTAATTATTTACTAACTTTGAAATCTTCAAATAAAATAT